TTAATGGGGACGGACTGTAAATTCGTTGGCAATATGTCTACGCTGGTTCAAATCCAGCTCGGCCCAATAATTCGCCGATCCCACCATGAAATAATATTAATATAATCATTTGTTGTTCTCCAGAAATGCGCGATCCCAATAGGAAAAAAAGAAAAATTTTCGGATATATCTTTACCACTATTTACTTTTCTTTATTCTTTATTTTTCTTTATTTCTTTTTTCCAACAAATTCTTATCTTGCTAATGATATAGATTCATATCAGGATCTGTAAGTGGAAAGTCTCAGAAAAAGAGTAAAAAAAAAAAAAGACCCTTTTCATTGAAAAATGGATTAGCTAATTTATTTGGAAATAATGAAAAGATTATTAGTAATCCATGTTGCTCTCGTTAAAATGCATATCCATATGGATATCAATCAATATATCATTCGCGTCTCTGTTCCAATCTGTTACAAGACAACAATTGGAATCTAAAATAAAAATAAAAAAGTATTTGAATGAAATCATAAGAATATGTATACTGTACACTTGATTTTATTATGTTATTTCCCTGGGATTGTAGTTCAATTGGTCAGAGCACCGCCCTGTCAAGGCGGAAGCTGCGGGTTCGAGCCCCGTCAGTCCCGACGGATCCAAATCCAATAAAAAAAATACATCAATGCATTTCTCCATTTTTCTGTGAAAGGGAGTACAAATAGTAGAATTTCATTCCCAATAGGGATCCCTCTTCTTTTTTTTTTCATTTCTCTTCTATTGTTTGGTTTTGTTTATAAACAATGGTAAATGTAAAAGCAGTTAAATGATACTTCATCAGATGATTGTACAAGGAAGGCGATAGATTTTAGAAAATAAAGAGTGGAAAAAAATAAAAATATAAATAAAAATATAGTCAAAGAATTTTGGATTGGATAAGAAATCCACTTTTGAATTTTTGAATTCGGTATGGATAAAAGATCTTCCTATGGTATACTATTCAATTATTGACGATGAATTGATTTGATAGTTCCGATATTGTTATTCATGATATTGATCCGATTCCACCGAAATGGAATTCATCCCATTGAATTTACAGACAAAAGATTTATCATCTCTATGGGATTAAATCCCGAGTTATTGCGAATTAAAGAAAAATGAAACGATGAAATTATGGAAGTAAATATTCTCGCATTTATTGCTACTGCACTGTTCATTTTAATTCCTACTGCTTTTTTACTTATAATATACGTAAAAACCGTAAGTCAAAGTGATTAATTTGACTTAAACTTGATTTTTTAGTTCTTATCAATGATTGATTGAAGAGAAGAAAAAAAAGAAAAGGATTCCAATTTCGATGAAATAAGCGAACTAGAATCAACAGTATTCTATGAGAGCAGTATTCTATGAAATACTCGATAGTATGGTAGAAAAAAATGTCTACCATACTATTGAATATTCTTCTTGTACTATATAAAGTTTACTGTATGAAAATATGAAAATACAGGTTAATTTAATATATATCAATTGTATCAATTGACATTTTTTTCTTCATATTTCATATATATATAGATATCAATTATGTCTATAATGTACATAGTGTTGTGTTCCAATTTGATTTTTTTGCTTCATCTATTTCTATTTGATTTGTTTCTATTTAATTTGTGTTGATTCCAATTAATCTGAAATAATCGAAAGACAACTCTTACGATTATAATTCCTAGATTTCAGATTCTTTTTAATAGGAATTCCGATATCCATTGAAAGAAAGAATCAAATCAATGAAATCAAATCAATGAAGGAAAAAAGGTATGGGTATAATATAAAGAAAATCAAGTAATCTTTTTGTTAGCATTCCGACGAAGAAGTAATTGATTGAGCAGTTGACAGAGAATCCAGGGATTCCATGTGAACTTCTTCGGATTGCGAAAAGGATTAGGAAAACTCACCCATTTTAAACGTTTGTGTACCATGATATGAAAAAAAGCACAGCATAAATAAAAGTTATAAAAAAAAAGAAATAATCAAACTAAGAGGTAAGTACGCAATATACGACTCGCCCAAGCTAATATTTTAATATGTTATTATGTGTAGTATCTCATTGGACAACTACTATGTTGTTTTCCATAAAAAATGTGTATCTAATAATGGAATAACAAATTTTTTTCTTTTATCTTTGAACAGTAAAGACGGAAAAAAAGTAAAAAAGGTTCCGCGGTAAGAGTCGGTTCGTCAAAATAGAAAATTTATGAATCATTTTATTGGAATAAACTCCTTACCATTTGTATTCCTTTTACTTTCGTATTTCGTAATACGAACATGAAAAGAATTGAAATATTTGTTTGATTGAAAGAGTTCCTCTATTATTCATAGAATACATTACTCCAATAGAATTTCGAAATAAAGAAATTTTGGATTTCAATTTGAAAATGGATAGTTAAATAAATAAAAAAAAAAAAGGCTTTGCAGAACGATCTATAAAAAAATGAATACCGTTTGATTCCAAAATTCCTAAACTCAATTAGAAT